TTGTTTCTTTTTTTTTTTTTTTTTCTTTTCTTCCAATCCAAAGAATTTACTTTATGCATAGGTTATCGATTCAGCATTGGATAAGAATGGAGGAGATCCCCGTTTTTCGAAAAAAAGGAGGGTTCAAATCATTTTTTTTTCGACATGAGTGTTCTCTATCGAAAACAATTTCCAACTATTCATTTTTAATTTTGAACCCATTTATCTATTAACATAGTAGTAGAAAGAGTACTTTGCTGCATCCGGACTTCAAACAGTTTAGCTTTAACCATATTAAATTAATGGCCCCACGTTATTGGTTGATAGAGAATCAAAGTCTATTTACCAATGAACCGCGAAATGCTATGGTTCTTAACGATTTTCTTATTAATTTATTCATTTATTAATTTATTCAGAAGTAATTCGCAGGACCATGCACCTTTTCTTTCCTAGTTAAACCGAAAAAAAAAAGAGGTCGTCTGGTTCAATCCAGCGTATTCTTGAAATAAACAACTCGCACACACTCCCTTTCCAAAAAAAATCAATACACCAAGAACTACACTTAGATTTATTAGATTTGTTGCTAAAATATCGGTATTAAACCCGAAGCTCCCGGCGGATGGCCAGTGACCAAAAGAAACGAAAGAGTCGGTTATAGTTTTCATATGGATCTCCTCTTATTTTATAGATATAGCCAGATTAATTAAATTATCTTTTTTATTCTATATATTTCTATTTTTCTATATACATATTTATATTGATATTTTCTATATTATTGTTCTTTTATGCATTTATCTGTATTCTATTCATTTACTTACCTTTTTTCGGTAATTAGAAATTTAGAATTTCTAATAAGAACAATATTTATTATAATTTGGTACTAGGTCTCGTGTTAATTGCGAATTTTTATTTGTCCTGCAACACTTCCTAAAAAAGGTTTTGATTGGACTAAGAAGGGGGAAGGAAGAAAGCGAGTTCGTTCGTATACTACTTCCTCATTCTCAAATCAGTCCTTCCCATACCATAATTGTCCCACTAAAAATAAATAAAGAAAAATAAATAAAGAAAAATAAATAAAGAGTTAAATCTTGATATAATTTGAAAAAGCAAGCATCAAGCACAAGTCAATAAAATAAAAAAATACGTATTTTTAGGATTAAACAAAAGGATTCGCAAATAAAAGTGCTAATGCAACAACCAATCCATAAATTGTTAAAGCTTCCATAAAAGCCAGACTAAGTAATAAAGTACCTCGTATTTTTCCCTCCGCCTCGGGCTGTCTCGCAATACCTTCTACAGCCTGGCCTGCAGCAGTACCTTGACCAACCCCAGGTCCAATAGAAGCAAGCCCAACGGCCAACCCAGCAGCAATAACGGAAGCGGCAGAAATCAATGGATTCATAATAAATTCCTCGCAACAAAATAAAGAAATGGTTAATGATACAATCAACCAATAAACTATGACTTAATTATTTCAGCGATAAGATTTTCATACAGTCGAAACAACTCAAAATTTCAAATTGAAGTAATAAATAATATTATTAAATCATTAGAATTACTTCGATATCTGATATTTATTTTTTATTTTTAGTTTCTGCCCATTGCGTTTTTGTGAATTCATACAACCTTTTGTTTTTTCATTTCTTTCTTTATTCCGAGCCATTCTTTGAATTCAAACTCTTCGCTCCTTTTCGGGATTGAATTTCTTTATTCAATATTCAATTCACAATTACAGTTTTACAACCGAAAAGAAGGGCTTTTATTGGAATCTTGATCTAAACTCCCAGTAATATGGCCGATTAGATATATCTTTTAACTAATACTAATATATAACTAACTAATACTAATATATAACTAGTTAATGCCTAATATTCCATATACATGTCTTTCGTCCATAACGTAAACCAACTATTCGTTTCATATCTTAGATTCAATCGGATTAGAAAATCATTTTTCAAAACATCTACACAGGAAAGTTGGCTTATAGCCATTATATATTTCCCTACACCTAGTTTGATCCCGCTCTGCTAAACAACCCATTTTTTTTTGTAATCTGTAAACTTTTCTCTTCCTTTTATTTATCATTATCTCAGATGGATAGAATCAATCTAAATGGACACTAAACGGACGAATTCCTTAGGCTGAATCATTGTAAATCATTGTATAAAAATATAAGTGATCTAAGTTGATGTAATTGATTATTTATTAATATTCAATATTTTGTTTTGGTCAATCGGTGAATTGAATAAAAAACCTGACTGAAATGGGAATGGCTCTAGAAAAATCTAATCGCATATTGTAAACAAATCAAATCATATTGTAAACAAATCAAATAAAGAATTCTTATTCGGATTATGACTCTTAAAATTGGAATTGAATGAATAAAACAATCAAGACACTATTGAATAAAACAATCAAGACACTATCACTCTAAAGAGAATATTCATTGAATTGGAAGGGGGGCTAAATTGGTAAAATGAGGTTTAGGAAAAAGATCTTTTAGATCTCTTTCCTTTTTTTTACAATTCTCGAATATCGTAATCTTTTTTACTAGTCCTCGAGATCGTATAGACCCCTTTGTCTAGATATGTTTATATTTATGTTCACCAAGGCGATTCTCTAAAAACTATTTCGAAAATTAGTCAATGATGCCCCTCCATGGATTCACCTATATAAGCCGCAGCTAAAGTTGCAAAAATAAGAGCTTGAATACCGCTTGTAAATAATCCAAGAAACATTACAGGTATAGGAACCACTAAAGGCACTAAAGAAACAAGAACAACAACTACTAATTCATCCGCTAATATATTTCCGAAAAGTCGAAAGCTAAGTGATAAGGGTTTTGTGAAATCTTCTAAAACGTTAATGGGTAAAAGGATCGGAGTTGGTTGAATGTATTTACCAAAATAACCTAATCCTTTTTTGCTAAGGCCGGCATAAAAATAGGCTACTGACGTAAGTAAAGCTAAAGCCACAGTAGTATTTATATCATTCGTAGGTGCAGCCAACTCTCCATGAGGTAACTCTATGATTTTCCAAGGTAAAAGGGCCCCAGACCAATTAGAAACAAAAATAAATAGAAAGAGAGTTCCAATAAAAGGAACCCATGGACCATATTCCTCTCCAATCTGAGTTTTGCTCACGTCTCGAATGAATTCAAGGACATATTCGAAGAAATTCTGGCCATTAGTCGGAATGGTTTGTGGATTCCGAACAGCTACAATAGATGACCCTAATAAAATAGCAATTACAACCCAAGACGTAATAAGTACTTGAGCATGGACTTGAAACCCCCCTATTTTCCAATAGAAATGCTGGCCTACTTCCACACCGGATACATCATATAGCCCCTTTAATGTGTTGATGGAACATGATAGAACATTCATATTGCCCTCTGAATGAAAAAAAAAGGAATTATTTTGATTCAACTATCTTTTTTTTTTTAACGTTGTCCATTTTTATTTTCTATTTTGAATAACAACTAATCACAGAATATCCCCAGTTCTTTTTATCTCTTTTGTTTTTGTGCGATTCAGAAATAAGAACCAATTCCATAAATTCATATAGTTCACAAAATTATTTATTTATCTTATTATTATATTTATTTATCTTATAATAATCAGGGATTTCGTATATAACTAGAACGACCCTCACAAATTGCAAATATTAATTTGTTAAGAATTAATCGGATTGAAGCAATAGCGTCATCATTCGCTGGAATCGAAATATCTGCCAGATCCGGGTCACTGTTTGTATCAATTAAACAAATCGTTGGAATTCCCAAAGTGAGACATTCTCGAAGAGCCGTATATTCTTCTTGCTGATCAAGAATTATTACAATATCGGGTAAACCCGTCATATATTTAATCCCCCCCAGATATGTTTTCAAGTCAGATAACTGTCTCTTCAATCGAGCCGCATCCCCCTTCGGAAGGCGGTTTAGTCTTCCTGTTTTTTGTTCCATTCTCAAGTCCCTGAACTTTTGAAGTCTCGTTTCTGTAGTGGACCAATTCGTTAAAATCCCGCCGAGCCATTTTTTATTAACATAATGACACCGAGCCCTTATTGCAGCTCGCGCTACTGAATCAGCTGCTTTCTTTTTGGTACCAACAATTAAGAATTGTTTTCGGCTACTTGCTGCATCAAAAACTAAATCACAAGCTTCTGATAAAAAACGAGCAGTTCGAGTAAGATTTGTAATATGAATACCTTTACGCTTTGCAGAAATATAAGGTGCCATTCTTGGATCCCATTTTCTAGTCCCATGACCAAAATGAACTCCTGCTTCCAGCATCTCCTCCAAATTAATGTTCCAATATCTTCTTCTCATTTCTCCCCACACTTTCTCCCTCTCTTTTTTTTTAAAAAAAAAAAGAACGGGGCACCCTGAAATAAATAATTGTTCCGACGGAACTTTCCCTTTTCCCGGAAATTGGACATTGATATACGAACGAAGCGATTAATGTCTGTCTATTACGTATTATCTTTATTTCTTTATTATTATTAACACAAATCCCATCTAACAAATCACAAGACAATCGATAGTTAAAAGGATAAATCCCCTCTTAGGAATCATTAAATCCTATAAATGATTGTTCTGCTGGATCATAGAAATTTTTGAAATGCACGAATCAAATAATTCTCGGTGGTGGAACAAGATATCTCTCCTTTCCCCCTCGAATAAATTCTTTTTTTTTATTTTCAAAGCAATACTCTTATATTGCTTTGCGCGGTGCACTAATCTTTTGAATCCGGTACCGACGGGTATCCTACCACCTAAAACAACGTTTTCTTTCAGGCCTTTCAACCAATCAATACGACCGCGGAGAGCGGCTTTTGCTAAAACGCGAGCAGTTTCTTGAAAACTCGCCTCGGATATGAAACTTTGAGTATTCAAAGATGCTCTTGTTATTCCCAATAATATGGCTCGGTAACAGATCGCTTCCTCCAAAGCGCGTCCTGTTCGTTCCGCTCGCAATAATCCAATAAGTTCTCCGGGTAAAAAAACATTAGACATTCCATCGTCTGAAACCAAGACTTTTGATGTTATTTGACGTACAATAATTTCGATATGCCTATTATGGATCTGCACCCCCTGGGATCGATAAACCTTTTGGATCTTATTAACCAAAGAGATACGACTTTGCGCTAGAGTTAACTCAGCACCAATCAAGAATCCCCAAGGAATTCCAAGAATTCTTGTTATACACCCCTTCCAACTCTCAACTCTCTTTTCTAAGTTTATCGATATTGAATCAATTGAACGCACTTCTAACACCTGTTCCACTTTTGGAAGACCCTGTGTTATATCACCAGATCTCGATTTTTCATATATAAATGTAACTAACGTATCTCCTTCATAAAGGATTTCTCCATAATGGCCGTGAACAGTTGCCCCCGGAGTAGCCAAATAAGGATTAGCCGATCTTATTACTACATAGTCAACGTAAACAATTATAACTTGGCCCGATTTTAGGTGTGGTCCGTTTTTGGCCATATATATATTTTCACAAATAAACTGCCCCGGGCTAATTATTGTCAATCTTTCTTCACAAGAATTATGATAATAATTATGACGGCGAATATACCACTTCAAATTGAATGGATTCAAAACACTCTTACTGCATGGATCGGGATTAACAATTCTCTCCTTTTCATCCATTAAATAATATTTAAATACTTGAAAAGTCTGTTTTAAATTGTTAAGTTTCAGATATTTAGTTACGGAAATCGGATTATGAGTTATGAAATGGTAAAATGAATAAAAATTCGCAAATTGAAGGGCTATTCCTAAGGGGCCCAACAAATTCCTAAGTGGAATTATAGGATTTCCTTTAATTGTTTCTTTTATTACATTGTGAGAGTTTACACCATTGAATAGATCCATTCGAAAACAATTAGATGATGACAAAATCATCAACGATTGACATTCGTTATTTCTATTCAACAACGTACTAAGAGTTCCTTGATTTTTTTTAAGTGATCTTGCCTTGGAATAAACGGAAGAAAATGGATTAATATTGGGGCGATCTAACCCATTATCAGAGACCAATCCTGACCCTGATGGATCATTCCTTTTTCTGCTGATATATGAAATAGGGGATTTCATTAAGTTGATTCTTAGAAAATCACGAATCAGACCCTTTGTATTTACTTCAACAACAGAAGCTTGGGCCCCCTCGATAAAAGAATTTTTTTTGTCTTGATCCCAATTCAAGACTAAACAAGTCCGAACTAGTTGAATACTTGTGTCAGAAATTCCCTGACGTGGTTTACCATTTCCATAAAGAATATAATTGACAACTCGAAGCTTCAGATTATCCTTTTCCTGCAATGGGGCTTGGAGGAGAAGTCTTTCTAAATTTATACCATCCGCTATTTCGAATATGACTACTGGGCGAACAAAAACAAAATACTTTTTCTTGGTAGGTGTGAAAAGTTGGACATATATCCAACTTTTCACTTCTAAGGAATCCTTAGACTTTGTTTTTACCGTTCCTGGTGGTATCAAGATACCACTGTGTCGGGATATCTTATCCGCCTCTCCCGGAAAATGGATATCTCCAGAAAAGATTTTAAGTTCTATTTTTTTTTTTTTTTTCTCCACTCGGACCAATCCGCCCACTCGACTTCTTGTATTTAAAGTAATTTGTGTATCTCCTCCAATGATACTATTATTCCGTACCATTAGGGAAGAAGATTCGGGGAAAATATACACTTCCTCTGGAATGAAAAAAAAGCGATCTACTTTCATTTGGTATTTTGGCTTAAATTCTTTGACTCCTTGATACTCAATCAAATCTTCTTTTTTGACAATTGAATGCACCCCCATAGTCCCATATTTAGTAATTCCTGAACTCTTTCTTCGGTATTGGGGATCGTCGAAAAAAGCAAAAATACTATTTCTACGGAAAATACCATTTATGGGTATTTCAATTGAAATACTGGAGTGGGGCATTAGTTCTTTCTCTCGTTCTTGAATCGATTGGAATGGGATGATGAATCTATTTCTTCGCCTCTTTGCCAATAAATCAGAATTCCCGTGGATAATAGCCGAAGATATGAGATTACAATAGCTAGTACATATGGCTCGATTAAGTTCTAAATAATCAGGAATCCTACCTTCCTTTTTACCTGAAAAATCTGAACTAAATAATTTTTGTTTAACGTGATCATTATTTACTGAAGGGCTAGAAATATATCTTTGTTCGACAGAAAGAGAATGAACGTTCAGTTGATCTTGATCCTTGTGTATCGAAAAGGGAATTATACTGGATTTGGATGAACCTCCTGATAATATCCATAGATGGCTTGTTTTTGGTAAGAGATGTACATTACTATATATAAATTCAGGTGCATGGGAGACGTCAGTACTCCAGTACATTTCGCCCTCTGAGTCGGAATAAATATGTTTTCGAACCCTCTCTTTAAAACTCAAAGTATATGTTCCCGAACGGATTTCGGCAATCACTTGTTCTGATTCTACATATTGATCGTTTTGAACTAAAAGCAAACTTTTTG